ACATATTTACTAGTTATATCATCTGCAATCGCCTGAATCTCGAGACGTTCCTCGAACCAATCATATACTTTATTGAGATAGGTAACCCACCAAAACGAGACTCCCCCTCTGAGAACCGTATATGAGAATTTCGTCTCGTACGGCTCAAGCAGAAACAACACAAACAAATCAAATACTTATTTTAACGGCTATGTATATGTAATAGAAAGTTCAAATTAGCCACTTGATTCAATTTGCCCCGAAGATACGAAATAAAAAAAAAATACGGAATCTCTTCTTTGTGATGATAATGCCAAATATCAAGTTGGCTCCGCCGCCCCTTCTTTTTTTTTTTTTCTTATGTTAATTGTTAAAGGCCTCTTGAATCTTCTCTTTCCTATTCTTTTTTTTTTTTTTATTTGATTTGTTGTTTTTTGTGTGTAATAATGCGGATTGACTCTTATTTTACTAGTTTTTTAATAGGAATTCGCTTGTTGAGACCCTGTGAATAAATTGAAAGAAACCTCAGATTCATACTAGAACCACGATGATTTAATAAAATAAAGCCCAAGCTAAAGGCAAAGGTTCTCTGAGTAAGAACCATTTGATCATCACTTATTTAATGAATGGATGTAATTAATGACTCAACAAAATCTAAAGCAATGGGTGTCCTTCGACCAAAATGGATCTGAAGGAAAAAAAATCGTTTGAGTTAGAAAATACCTATTTGAATTTTATTTTTGAGTCCGGTCACGAGGTCTGACTGAATAGTAGGTATGAATCATAGTTCAAATATTTCTTTTATTAATCTATTCTAGATATTCATATTCTGTGCTCCAGATACTAGAATAAATATCTGACGAAGTAGAATCATCTTGATAAAGATGACAGACCCATTCTCTGTATTATCAATAGGATCAATTATCACAAGTCACACACTCATATTCCGGAAATACCGAAACAAAAAAATTCCACGGTCGAACTACCAGAATGGTATAGAAATCTGAATGAACCTAATTCATTGAAATTCCATCCAGCAAAACAGAAGAATTATAAATTTCCAAAATGATAGATAGGAATATCGCAAATAGAGCCATTGCGACTCCCATAAGTGGTGTAGTCCCCCAGCCCGGAGCTACTTTACCATATTCCGAATTCAATGGTTTCAATAAATCTCCTACAGTAGTTCGTCTTGGCCTAGGTCTAGAACTATCCTCAACGGTTTGTGTAGCCATAAATATTATTTAATGATTGGTTAAGATCTGTTGACTTTGTATACCATTTCGTTGTAGTTGTAAATAAACGATCTTATCGTAGATCCATTGTTATCTTGAAATTATCTAGAAATGGAAACAGCAACCCTAGTCGCCATCTCCATATCCGGTTTACTTGTAAGCTTTACTGGGTACGCCTTATATACTGCTTTTGGGCAACCCTCTCAACAATTAAGAGATCCATTTGAAGAACACGGGGACTAGTTGAAGTAATGAGCCTCCCTATAGGGAGGCTCATTACTTCAACTTGAGATAATGAAAAATCATTTCATTTTTTTAGTCGGAACCTTAGGCGGTTCTCGAAAAAAGATAGCGAAAAAAATGATCCCTAAAGTCGAGACTAAGAGGAATGTATAAACCAATGCTTCCATAGATTCGATTCGATCGCGGTTTACAATTATAGCTTCCACACCTATTAATTTTTGATCATTTACCATAGAAAGAAAGGGAAAGCGTGAAAGAAAAGATGGTGATTTAATCAAGTCAAGATTTATCCGGTACTCTATGTGATAATGTCATAAAATTAAAAAAAAAAATAGAGGCGAAAGATACCAGAATAATATTGTCTCAGACTACTTGTCTCTTTGTAGTTGGATCTCCAAGTTTTTGGAATGCTCCAAATTCCACTTGAGCATCCAAATCCGGATCAATACCAGCAAAAACATCTCTGAACAAAGTTCTAGCGCCATGCCAAATGTGCCCGAAAAAGAAGAGCAAAGCAAACGTGGCATGCCCAAAAGTGAACCAACCCCTTGGACTGCTCCTAAAAACACCATCTGATTTCAAAGTAGCCCGGTCTAATTCAAAAATTTCACCTAATTGGGCACGTCTAGCATATTTTTTCACAGTAGCAGGATCGCTATAACTGACTCCATTGAGTTCGCCACCATAGAACTCAACAGTTACACCTACTTGTTCAACACTATACTTCGATTCTGCCCTTCTAAAAGGAACGTCGGCTCTCACAATTCCGTCTCCATCTACCAAAACTACCGGGAATGTTTCAAAAAAAGTAGGCATACGACGTACAAAAAGCTCGCGACCTTCTTTATCTCTAAAGATGGGGTGTCCTAACCATCCAACAGCTATTCCATCCCCGTTGTCCATTGAGCCTGCTCTGAATAATCCCCCCTTTGCCGGATTATTACCAATGTAATCATAAAAAGCTAATTTTTCGGGAATTTTAGACCAAGCTTCCGATAAACTCAGATTTTCGGCTAGTGCTGCGCCAACTCTTCGATATATTTCTTGCTGAAAGTATCCCTGATCCCACTGATAACGAGTGGGACCAAATAATTCGATTGGGGTAGTTGCTGACCCATACCACATGGTTCCAGCAACAACGAAAGCTGCAAAAAAAACAGCAGCGATACTGCTGGAAAGTACAGTTTCAATATTGCCCATACGTAATCCTTTGTATAGACGTTGAGGCGGACGAACACTAAGATGAAATAGACCCGCTAATATGCCCAATGTACCCGCTGCAATATGATGAGAGGCTATTCCTCCGGGAACAAAAGGATCAAAACCCTCTGCGCCCCATGCTGGATTTACAGATTGTACTTTTCCAGTTAGCCCATAAGGATCGGACACCCATATTCCAGGACCATACAAGCCTGTTACATGAAATGCGCCAAAGCCAAAGCAAGCCAACCCTGAGAGAAATAAATGAATTCCAAAGATCTTGGGCAAATCCAAAGAAGGTTTTCCCGTACGTTCATCACAGAATATTTCTAGGTCCCAATACACCCAATGCCAGATAGCTGCTAAGAAGCACAAGCCAGAAAATACGATATGCGCTCCTGCCACACCTTCATAACTCCAAATACCCGGATTCGTTATAGTTCCTCCTGAAATACTCCACCCACCCCATGAATTGGTTATTCCTAAACGAGTCATGAAGGGTATAACGAACATACCCTGTCTCCACATTGGATCAAGAACAGGGTCAGAGGGATCAAAAACTGCTAATTCGTATAGAGCCATCGAGCCAGCCCAACCAGAAACTAAAGCCGTATGCATTATATGGACAGAAAGCAATCGGCCGGGATCATTCAATACGACAGTATGAACACGATACCAAGGTAAACCCATGGAAATACCCCTTTTTATCAAATAAAAAAAAAAATGGACACTATGTAACTTTATCGCATTGGAAAAGACTATATTATTATGTTATGCACCTAACCTTTTCAGTAGATTCTGTATGAGAAAAGGTTAATATTTATTCCGTTCCATTGAAAATAACGGAACAATTCTGTTCGTAAGAACAAAGAGAGGCAGATCTATTCTATACCCGATAAGTACCAATACGCAATGGGGCTTGGTCCCCCTTTTTTTGGAACGAATGCATAAATACTTGTTTATCATTCAAATGATCGACCCGTTCATGAAAATTTTTTCTTTATTCATTCTGTCTTCTTCTATCAATCTTCCATACAATCTATGTATAAAATAGACTAAAAAAAAATGATGAAGACAATAAACCATTGGTACGTTTCCATATTAAAGCGAAGTATAGTACTTAACTTTTTTTCTTTAATTTAATGCCCATTGGTGTTCCAAAAGTACCTTTTCGGAATCCTGGAGAGGAAGATGCAGTTTGGGTTGACGTATAGTGCGACTTGTCAGACATATTGGGTCATATGGGGTTTACCCGTTCTCTCCCCCGATGGGGATTATCCTCTGTTTCGCCCAAGAAATATTGATTGAACATCAATCATTCGGAGCGTGAAGTGCAATAGATCAATATTATAAATTAGAATAATTTATGGTTAACTTGGAACGATAAAATAAAGTATCCAGGCTCCGTTCAAAAAATATCAAATTGTGAATATATATACGATTGCTGCTTGTATCATAAATATTCTATTTTATGCTTACTATTAGGAGTGATCTTAACCTGCTATTCAATGGAATAGTATGATGAATACATCGAATAGTTAGAGAGAACGCATGAAAGAAACGGATTTTGAAAAAAAAAAATAAGCATAGAAAAAGAAGCGGTACTGAGATCATTTGCCCTATATGTACAAATAGAATTCGGACAGATCTTTACCCGGAGTAGAACACGAACCTAAAAGAATTGAAAGAGCCCATTCAGGAACAAGAAAATGACATCGCGATTTCAATCTCGATGAAACAATACATCAATGGGAGGTTAGTTCAATAAGTTCAGTAAATTTTTTTATAGGGAAAGGGGCCAAAACCCATGTTTTTTGAAAAATAGAATAAAAGCCTTCATTAGAAAAACCTGTTACAAAAAAAGAAATAAGACTGGAATTGACACATTGATTGATTCTTTTTTCGCGATTTTTTGAACCGTATGCATCCAAAGGTGCACGTACGGTTCATAGGGGATACAATTTTGTCCTAATCAACCGACTTCATCGAGAAAGATTACTTTTTTTAGGCCAAGAAGTTGATAGCGAGATCTCGAATCAACTTGTTGGCCTCATGGTATATCTCAGTATAGAAGACAATACTAGGGATTTTTATTTGTTTATAAACTCTCCTGGCGGATGGGTAATACCGGGGATAGCCATTTATGATACTATGCAATTTGTGCCACCCGATGTACATACAATATGTATGGGGTTGGCTGCTTCAATGGGATCTTTCATTCTGGTTGGGGGAGAAATTACCAAACGTCTAGCATTCCCTCACGCTTGGCGCCAATGAGTTTTTATTTGAAAAAAAAAAAAGACTATGCCTTCGCCATATTCAAATATGAATAATTATGAATAATCGAATATGAAAAATTAAGTAATAATAGCATGGCACTTTGAGTTCGATATGAACAAAACATTATTGTTTTTCATAACATGAGATTTTGTATCGAGATAGTAGTATGAAATAAAGGTTATTTCCGATTTGATCTTGTGTGTCGGGAAGACATTTTAGCGTCACAAATCATTTTTCTTCCACACCAGAAGCCTTTTCTAATATTTATGAAAGAAAGAGAAGAGTACGAAAATGAAAAAAAAAAACACACACACACACAATATTATTTTTCCTTATTTGGTCGTATCAGAAAGACACTTTGGGATTGCTAAATAACAGACGAAATAATAAAGCAACAGAATCATCATAGTATTTTTTTTTTTTTCACCCTTACAAAAAGAAGGATGGTAAATAGATTATTCAACGATCTAACTGGACCGGATGGGGGGTAGTCAATTCTATTGCAGAGCCGTATGCAACGCACAAAATATGCCTGTACGGTTGTTCAATTCTATTTATTTTTTCTTTTTTTTATCCCTTTACTTTATTTAACATTTAACCTCATCATGCGAGATAGAAGAACCATTAATGATGTTATATCAATATCATCAGGGTTATGATTCACCAACCCGCTAGTTCTTTTTATGAGGCACAAGCGGGGGAATTTATCCTGGAAGCAGAAGAACTGCTGAAACTTCGCGAAACCATCACAAAGGTTTATGTACAAAGAACGGGCAACCCTTTGTGGGTTGTATCCGAAGACATGGAAAGGGATGTTTTTATGTCGGCAACAGAAGCCCAATCTCATGGCATTGTTGATCTTGTGGCGGTCGAAAATGAAAATACTGGGGATTTAGTGTAAATCCATGATTCCATTTCATTTCAAACCATAATTCGAATTTTCCGCAATTTGATATTGAATCGAATAAATTCATAATCATCAATCATAAATAAATAAGGTTAAGATGGATCTAAACCAACCCATTATATAATAGAATTTTATATATACGATATGCCAACTATTAAACAACTTATTAGAAACACAAGACAGCCAATAAGAAATGTCAGGAAATCTCCCGCTCTTCGAGGATGTCCTCAGCGTCGAGGAACATGTACTAGGGTGTATGTGCGACTCGTTCAGATCATGAGCTCTAACAAATGAGACAGTTTTTCCAGTATCAATGATTAATACCAATGAATAGGATAAATAGAGTGGAAGAGCGCCGTTTACTATCTCAAAATGAAGATCTATCATATACCTATATTGTTGTGTATGGAATTTTTTTTTTATGGTTTCCATTGGTGCAAATCCAATCACCTCGATTTGAGATGAGAAGCAATTCCCCATTGGTAGCAAATGGTTATCCATTAAGCGGAGGAAATGGTATTATAAGAAGCAAAAGGGTTATGCTCCTATTCTTGAAAGAACGGACTAACAGGGTCAGCTACCTAGCCAACTTTCATAATTAAATGCCGTCACTGTATGGATAGCTCTTATTGTGAAAAGGCCTATTACTATATAATTGATGTAATGGGTAGAGCCAAAGAGTGTGAACCGTACAAGTTAACAATACCATTTGATTAAATGATAGACGAGGCTCCGGTGCATAGAGAGGGCCTTACCGTTTAAGAAGTAACCATAGAGACGATGGAACCCACTATTTTGTATTTACTATCAGTAGAATTTCTTATTTCCAGGTGAACTAAATGTCTGGCCCGGAAAGAATAAAAAATCGTGGTTGGGAAGGTTATAGTAGCAAAAGCCATTGGAATTTATATTTTATATATCGGAATAATCCGTTTTGTTATTGGGGGGAACAAATAATGACTGAAAGAAGAGAATTCAATTAGTTATTCATTAAAGTTTAATTTGATTCAATGACCAGAGTTAAACGAGGATATATAGCTCGGAGACGTCGAACAAAAATTCGTTTATTTGCATCAACTTTTAGAGGGGCTCATTCAAGACTTACTCGAACAACTACTCAACAGAAAATGAGAGCTTTGGTTTCCTCTCATCGAGATAGAGGCAAGCAAAAGAGAAATTTTCGTCGTTTGTGGATCACTCGGATAAATGCAGTAACTCGCGAAAATAAAGTATTCTATAGTTATAGTAGATTAATACACAATTTGCACAAGGGGCAATTGCTTATTAATCGTAAAATACTTGCGCAAATAGCTATATCAAATAAGAATTATCTTTACGCGATTTCCAATAAGATCATCGATCAAATAAAGGAAATTATAATTATGAAGTAATATACAAGAATGATTGAACAAGAATTACCCGGAGAATGAACTCCGGGAAGATAGAATAAAAAAAAAATGTTTTTTATTCCCCCATTTTTCTTTCTTATAACACAAGAATCAAACCTGGATTCTAGGCTTTTTCCAACAAAACATCAATCTGAGCGTGAGTTACGATTGGAGTTTTGAGTCAATTGAGGAATATGTCTATTTATTTCTGGCTCTGGGACCAGTCGTTCTAGGGATTGACTCGGCTCTCTCAAATTGTTTCTCATTATTAAGAAAAGGTAACGAAGATAAAATACGAGCTTGTTTTATAGCAATAGTAATTAATCGTTGTTGTTTTAGGGTCAATCTATTCACCCGTCTAGATAATATTTTTCCTTGTTCACTAATAAATCGACTAATTAAACTCATGTTTCTATAATCAATTCGATCCCCCGATCCAATTGGGGGCAAACGCCTACGAAAAGATAGTTTGGATTTACGAAAAGGTTGCTTAGATTTATCCATGGTTTATTCCTTATCTCTAAAATTCGATTTCTTTATTCATTTTTATTCATTTAAGATCCCGCCGAAATGGGGTTTGGTTTGTATAATTTATATGTATAATTTGTATTATGTATTATGTATTTATTATATATAATTATTATTAATTATAATTTAATTATAATTATATTATAATTTAGATTATTATAATCTAATCTATATTATTGTTCTATATTATTATATGTTTGTGTTTGTTAAAATATGTTAAAATTAAATTATATGTTAAATATGTTAAGATGTTAATTAATATTAAGGTGTTAAGTTCTTCCTCTTTCTTTTCTGCTCTTTGGATTGGAATGGAAAGATCGCACACACGTTTTGTTCGATCTATTTCTTTATTTCCCCGTGAATCGTATGCTTGTGACAATAGCGACAAAATTTTCTCAATTCTAATCGACTGGGTGTATTGTGCCGATTCTTTTGAGTAATATATCTAGAAATACCCGGCGATTCTTTATTGACACCATTTCGGACACAACAACTAGTACATTCCAAAATAACTCTGACTCTGACATCTTTACCCTTGGCCATAACCCCCCTTTCCTTTGGATCGACTTAACTTAATTTTTCTATTTTCGATCCGAAAAGAAGAAAAGAACAAAAAAAAATAAATAGAAGTGACTAACTCGAAATTTAATTTCTAAAGATTTCATTGTAATTAATATTAATTCATATTTCATATATTAAATATTATTAAATATTAAATATTATTAAATATTTTTATTTTATATTAAATATTAATTTAATAGAGTAATAATTAAATAATACAATTTTTTTCTAACTATAAATTATTCCTACCCTAATCCCATTATTTCATTTATGTATCTTCTTTCTATGCTATGATTTCGTGGAGCCTCCCCTAGACCCGCATTTGCATTTATGTTCTCAAAAATTCGGTTTTAGATCCACCTTTTTTACTGAGATTCAATACATTTAGAATAATATCTCTAATTTTTTTTTTTTTTCATTTTTTCACATATCAATAACTAGAATGAAAAAAAGGGAAATGACAAGGCGTCTGGGAATAAACGATTAATCTCTATCAATAGGCCCGCTAAAGAGCCAAACCATAGAGTAGCTAACACGGGCGCCGTGGAGAGATATGTTTTTATATCTTGCATTGAAAATCCTCCTTCTTTATTGTTTATTGTAAAAAATAGACATATATTATATGGTCAGATGACCTAATTCAAGATCATTTGTATTTTATTTATTTTTAGCAGAATTCCTAAGTAAAATAGATATGTACAATGAACCAGTAGACGTTCTTGTCCCTAAAAAAGAAAAGATGACCTCTTCTTTCTGAGCATTATTGATTCATTTTTTTTTTTTTACGTTAAGTTTCTTATGTATATATCAGATATATTAAGTAAAGTTCTAAATAAAATTATTTTTATTTATATTATTATTATATAGTTATATTTAGTTATATTAGTTATATTCGAAATTATTATATGAATTATATGAAAAAAAAGAAGAAATGGAAAAAAAAAATGATATTGTCATTGTAGATATTGTCATTGTATATAAATGAGGGATAAAATAACAATGTGGAAAACAAAACAAGGATTTTATACAATGACATTGTACAAAAATTTTGAAAAGGGATGTAGCGCAGCTTGGTAGCGCGTTTGTTTTGGGTACAAAATGTCACGGGTTCAAATCCTGTCATCCCTACCTATTACTTCTCCTACGGGCAGTAACGGGAGATTAATCGATCTCGATTAAAATTGGATATAATCTTTCATTTTTGCATAGATATACTATATCTATCAACTATATCTATCAAGATATTTTTGGGTACAAAAAAAAATCCTTTTCTTTACAGTTGTATCCCCTGTCATAAGAAAGCGCTCTTAGTTCAGTTCGGTAGAACGTGGGTCTCCAAAACCCGATGTCGTAGGTTCAAATCCTACAGAGCGCGATTCTGTTTATGTTATGTCGAATGTCGAATCACATACAATAAAATAACTTAATAAATTAATAAACTTGAATTTGACCCTCCTGCAAAGAGGAGGAGGTCAATAAAAAAAATATATATTATTCAATTACAGGTCCAATTGATCACCACGTCTGTATTGTAAATATGCAGTTACGAATAATCCTGCCAAAGTAATAGGGATTAGACCTAAAACGATTCCAAATAAAAAAACTTCAATCATTTCGATTTGTTGTTGTTGTTTGAGGGAATAAAAAAAGAGGTAAGATCCATCCCTAAATATTAATCT